CGAATACTAGTAATAATATCAGCAAAAGAACGTTCTCCCGTGCTTCCAGACATGCTGAGCTCCACAAATTTTGTATGTTCAAAAAAAAGGCGGGCCGATTCCGTGAAAGATGGAATCAGTAAATCTAAAACTACTGATACTCTGTGAGATCGTCAATTTTATACCAAAGGTGTATTTAGAGTAGACTGAATCAGTATAGCTATCCTTCCTCTAGCGCAGCAACGCAGCCTCGATCATTGCCGAAAGGTAACTATTATTTTCTTTCTACTTAGAATATAAGAATATAAGATTAAGTAAAGTTTATATTAGTGGATTCATCATAGTAATCTAAAGTAAAGATCTTGAATGGATGAGCTCTAATAATTAATGAGAGATATCATGATTAAAAGATCTCATTATATTCATAAAATTCCATTATATGTTATGTGAAATCTATAAAACCCTTTGGTGGTTCGTTTCATATTTTCTTTTTTTGAATCCTCTCGTTTTATTCAAGTAATTGGTAATTGTTCGTTCATAGAATAAATATGCTAATACTATATTCACTTTGAACTTCTAAACTGAAGCTATTATTACTATATATTATTACTATATATAAAATAGAAATAGTAATTATTAGAAATGGAAATTCTTATTAACATCCCTATCTATTTAATTCTTTATTTTTTCATTGGTTAATTGTAATTAATAGATTATAATTAGATTTCATATTATTTATTATTCTTTTTTTTTTTAGTGTCCGTCTATAATGACGGATGAATCAAGAACTTTCAATTGGAACTAAATGAATTCTTTAAATTAGTTTTTATTACCGTCGTCGTATTTGGATTGAGACTTAGGTAAATGTTTTATTCATATATGCAGTAAAAGAACATATCTAATTTAGCTCTTTCATGCCTATTCTAACTAGTTATTTTGGTTTTTTACTGGCTGCTTCAACTATAACCCCAGCTCTATTTATTGGTTTGAACAAAATACGACTTATTTGAAATGAATGAAATTCAATAAACAATTGAAAAAAATCAAAATCTCTCAGAATATTTCATTTCAGGTATTTTATGGTTCCTTCCCGGGTCAATTGCCAATTTATGGTCATTGAGATTCACGGATAATTCAGATTAATATGGATAGATCTTATCTCTCTTTTTATTCCCTAAAAAAAATTGAAATGATTGAAGTTTTTCTATTTGGAATCGTCTTAGGTCTAATTCCTATTACTTTAATAGGATTATTTGTAACTGCATATTTACAATACAGACGCGGTGATCAGTTGGACCTTTGATTAAGTAACATCTCTTTTGTTGATTGACCTCCTCTTGTAGGAGGTCAAATTTAAGTTGCAATTCTACTTTGTTTTGTTTAAGTTATTTCATTGTGATTCAACATAACATAAACGGAATCACGCTCTGTAGGATTTGAACCTACGACATCGGGTTTTGGAGACCCGCGTTCTACCGAACTGAACTAAGAGCGCTTTCTTATATCCTATAACAGTAGATACAATTGTAAAGAAAAGGATTTTTTTTACCCCTATTTATTTTTACGTAGAGTATGTAATACTAAAAGATTCTGTCCAAAAATTCCCGATCTTACTCAATGAATCCCTCCTAACTGTCCATAGGAGAAAGAATAGGTAGGGATGACAGGATTTGAACCTGTGACATTTTGTACCCAAAACAAACGCGCTACCAAGCTGCGCTACATCCCTTTTAAAAATTAGTGTCATTGGATCAAATCCATGTCTTGTTTTCCACATCCTTCTTTTTTGCTATATCACCTATATAGATAGTTATAGAATGTTCTTGTAATTTTTTTTAGGAGGCGGCAAAATGAAATCTGCTGGATCATTGTACATATGAATTATAATTAGTAATTCCTAATTATAATTTCATTTCAATAAAAAACAAATGATCTTGAACTAAAATATCGGGTTATCTATGATCTATGTATTAGGAACTATATATGTATTACAATATACAAATACAAATAAAGAATTTCAATAAATAAAAAGAAATAAGAAAAAAAAATAAATAAAAGAATAAGGAGGATTTTCAATGCAAGATATAAAAACATATCTCTCAACGGCACCTGTGCTAACCACTCTATGGTTTGGGTCTTTAGCAGGTCTATTGATAGAAATTAATCGTTTATTTCCAGATGCCTTGTCATTTCCCTTTTTTTCATCCTGATTGAATCCTTGTATTGATCTGTGAAAAAATGAAGAAGATTTGAGATATAATTCTACGTAACATGGCTCCAATTTCGCTCACTTTTTCTTTCCTATCCTAAAAAAAAAAAGAGAAAGAGTGTCTCGAACCTCAGTCAAAATACAGCGAATCTACAATAGAATTTTTGGGAAAAGAAATGAAAATGTGGATCCAGTCTAGAGGCGGTTTCATGAAATTCTAACATAGAAAGAATAAAATACTGAGATTAGGATAGAAATAATTCATAGTTAGAAAAAATTGTATTAATTAATTATTACGATATTCTTAATATTCTTCTATTAATGAATATGACTCTTTTTCTTTATAGTTATAGTAGTTAATATTATAGTAATTAATAGTAATTCTATTTTAGATTATAGTACTTCGAAGTCGTTCGAATTCTAATAATTCGAAAAATAAAATTTCCATTTCTAGTTAGTAACTTTTATCTTTTATTAATATAGTATAGATATAGAATCTAGATTCTTTTTTTATTTTCTTTTTATTTGGTTCGGATCAAAAAGAAAATGAAGAGAGTTATAAAGTGAAGTCGATCCCAAATAAAAAGATAAAAAGGAGGTTCATGGCCAAGGGTAAAGATATTAGAATTCTAGTTATTTTGGAATGTACCTGTTGTGTTCGAAAGGGTGTCAATAAAGAATCGCCGGGCATTTCTAGATATATTACTCAAAAGAATCGACACAATACACCCAATCGACTAGGTTTTAGAAAATTTTGTCGCTATTGTCAAAAGTATACAATTCATGGGGAAATAAAGAAATAGATGGAACGAAATACGTGTGTTATTTTTAGAAGTAGCGGTAAGATTAATAACTTTACATCTTAACATAGATAATACAAATAAAATCCTATTTTGGTCGAATCTTAAATGAATAAAAGAAATAGAATTAGATTTTATAGATTCTTTTATATAGAAGGAATAAACAAACAAGGAATAAGCAAACCATGGATAAATCCAAACAACCCTTTCGTAAATCCAAGCGATCTTTTCATAGGCGTTTACCCCCAATTGGATCGGGGGATCGAATCGATTATAGAAACATGAGTTTAATTAATCGATTTCTTAGTGAACAAGGAAAAATCTTATCTAGACGGACAAATAGATTAACCTTAAAACAACAACGATTAATTACTATTGCTATAAAACAAGCTCGTATTTTATCTTTGTTACCTTTTCGTAATAATGAGAAACAATTGGAGAGAGTGGAGTCGATCCCTAGAACTACTGGTCCTAGAACCAAAAATAAATAGATATACTCCAATCGTAACTCAAGCTCCTATTAATGTTTTGCTCGAAAAAAACTAGAATCCAGATTTTCTTCTTGTATTATAAATTAGAAAAAAGGAAAAATGGGGAAGAAATCTTTTTTTTTCTTGAAAGATGTTCGTTTATTCCTACTACTCAAATCTTAATTTCTTTTTCTTCTATTTTTCTATTTTCCCGGAGTTCATTCTCCGGGAAATCCTGTTTCAATCATTCTTGTTTCTTGTATAATAATTAAGATTCTTTTATTCCTTTATTTGATTTGTATTTTTTTTTCTTTTTGATTGATGATTTTATTTGAAATAATATAAAAACAATTCTTATTTGATAGGGCTATTTGCGCAAGTACTTTACGATTCAGAAGCAATTGTCTCTTGTACAGATTGTGGATGAATAGGCTATAACTATAGAATAGCCTATCCTCACGATTTACCGCATTTATTCGAGTGATCCACAAACGACGAAAATCTCTCTTTTTCCTACTCCTATCTCGATGAGAGGAAACCAAAGCTCTCATTCTTTGTTGAGTAGTCGTTCGAGTAAGTCTTGAATGAGCCCCCATAAAGGTTGATGCAAATAAACGAATCTTTTTTCGACGTCTCTGAGCTGTATATCCTCGTTTAACTCTGGTCATTGAATCAAATTAAACTTTCTTGAATAACTAATTGATTTCTCTTCTTTCAGTCATCCTTTTCCTCCGGTCAATTAATAACAAAACGGATTCTTCCGATATATATATAATATAAATTCCAATGGCTTTTGCGACTATGACCTTCCCGACCACGATTTTTTCTTTCTTCAAGATATCTCGCCTGAAAATAAGAAATTCGACTGCTACTAAAGAAAAAAGAATAGTGGGTTACCTCGTTTCTATGGCAACTTCTAAAACGGCGAGGTCCTCTCTATACACCGGAGCCTATTCTTTCATTTTATCAAATTTTATCGTGAACTTGTATAGTTCACACTCTTTGGCTCTACCCATCCATATTTTCAATTAGAATTCATTTTTCAATCCTAATTATAAAGTAATAGTCCCTTTCACAAAAAAGCTATCCATACAGTGACGGCATTTAATTCTGAAAGTTAGCTAGGTAGCTGACCCTTTTAGTCCGTTTTTTCAAGAAAAGGAATAGTAGCATAACCTTTTCCTCCGCTTAATGGATAACTATTTGTTACCAATGGAGAATTCCTTCTCATCTCAAAAAGAGTGATTGGATTTGCACCAATAGAAACCATAAATTCATAACATAATTAGGTAGATTATATATCTTCATTAGTTAATTAAAAGGCCGTCTTCCACTATATATATTCTAATTCATCGGTAGTGGTCGTTGATACTTTTTCCTTTTTCAAACTCATGATCTGAACTGAACGAGTCGCACATACACCCTAGTACATGTTCCTCGACGCTGAGGACATCCTCGAAGAGCGGGAGATTTCGTGACATTTCTTATTGGCTGTCTTGCATTTCTAATAAGTTGTTTAATGGTTGGCATGGCGTGGCTATAGAATCTCATTCTAGATAGAATAGAGCGGGTTGGTTTAGATCGATCTTAACCTGATGGTTGATGATTATGAATGATTTCTATTCACACGGAAAATTCGAATTTTTAAAAGTAATTCGTATATTTATATAGAATCCCCAGTATTATCATTTTCGACTGCTACAAGATCAACGATGCCATGAGCTTGGGCTTCTGTTGCTGACATAAAAACATCCCTTTCCATATCTTCGGATATAACCCATAAAGGGTTGCCCGTTCTTTGTACATAAACTTTTGTGAGAGTTTCGCGAAGCTTCAATAGTTCTTCTGCTTCCAGGATAAATTCCCCTGCTTGTGCCTCGTAAAAAGAACTAGCAGGTTGGTGAATCATAACCCTGATGATATTGATATAACATCATGAATGGTTCTTCTATCTATATATCGCATGATTGGGTTAAAGTAAGGGGGAATCAAAATAACAATAAAAAAATAGAATTAAACAACCGTACGGGCATCTTTTGTATATTGCATACGGCTCTGCAATGGAATTTCTATAGAAGCAATTCTATTGAAAAGAATAAATAGAACAACCTATCCGATCCAAATCGTTAAATGATCCATTTACCACCCTTCCTCTCGTATTAGTTAAAAGGATACTATGATGGTTCTGTTGCTTTATATATTTATCTCGTCTGTGGTTTAGCAATCCCAAAGTTTCTTTTTGATATGATCCAAGAAGGAGAAAATGATTTTTTCCATTCTTTTTACTCTTTCTCTCATAACATAAAAATAAGAAAGATACTTCTGGTGTGGAAGAATAATGGTTTGTGACGCTGAAATTGACTCTTGCTTGACACATAAAATCAAATTGGGAATAACCCTTCTTTCATACTACTATCTCGATACAAAATCTCATGTTAGAAAAAAAAACAATAATGGTTTGTTCATATCGAACTCGAAGTGCCATGCTATTATTACTTATTCTTTATTTGATTCATATTTGATACAGCGAAGGCATAGTATTCTTTTTTTTTCTCAAATAAAAAAACTCATTGGCGCCAAGCGTGAGGGAATGCTAGACGTTTGGTAATTTCTCCTCCGACCAGAATGAAAGATCCCATTGAAGCGGCTAATCCCATACATATTGTATGTACATCCGGTGACACAAATTGCATAGTATCATAAATGGCTATTCCTGGTATTACCCATCCACCTGGAGAATTTATAAACAAATAAAGATCCCTAGTATCATCTTCTATGCTGAGATATACCATGAGACCAATAAGTTGATTTGAGATCTCGCTATCAACCTCTTGGCCTAAAAAAAGTAATCTTTCTCGATGAAGTCGGTTGATTAGGGTAAAATTGTATCCCTGAGGAACCGTACGTGCACCTTTGGATGCATACGGTTCAAAAGAATTGCGAAAAAAAATCAATGTTTCGATTCCAATCCTATTTCTTTTTTTTTAACATGAGTTTTTCTCTCCTTCCCTATATTCTATAATGTAGAAAATAAAAAAGAATTTTATGAACTTATTGAACTAACCTCTCATTGATGTATTGTTTCATCGAAATTCAAATTACGATGTAATTTTCTTGTTCCTGAATGGGCCCTTTCAATTATTTTAGGTTCTTGTTCTACTCCGGGGGAAGATTTGCCCGAATTTCATTTGCGCATATAGGTCAAATGTCCAGTACCACTTCTTTTTTTTTTCATACCTTATCCCAAAATATTCGATGTATTAATCATACTACTCTATTGGTAGGCAGTTTGATATTATCCCTATAGTAAGTCTAAGAATAGTCTATGATACAAGCAGTAATCGTGTAATAATCATATATTCTACATAATAGATTCTATTATAGTAAGTTATATTCTATTCAATTACTAATGAATTTCATTCTTTATTAATAATTTAATGAAATTTATATTTTCTTTTTAGATTCTTTATTTACTATTTCTTATTTAGATTACTACATTTACACTCCCATTCTATTACTTTTACTCTTACCATTTCTAATTTGGTATTTTCTGAACGGAGCCTGGATACTTTAATTTTATCAGTCCAAGTAAACCATCAATTATTTTAATTGATAATATTGATCCCCAATAGGAATTATTGTGCTTCACGCTCCGAATTATTGATGGTTCAATCAATACAATATTGAATATTTATTTATTGGATTGGGCGAAACAGAGAATACTCGATCGGGGGAGATAACGGGGAAATACCATATGACCAATCTGTCTGACAAGTCGCATTATACGTCAACCCAAGCTGCATCTTCCTCTCCAGGACTCCGAAAAGGTACTTTTGGAACACCAATGGGCATTAAGATAAATAAAAAAATTAAGTACTATACTTTACTTTAATATGGAAACGTAACAATGGTTTTATTGTCTTCATCATTATTTCTCTTTCTTTTCTATTTTTATATATTTTTTCTTTTATATCTTTTATTTTATATTTTTATTGATGATTTATATAGAATTCATTTATATAGAATTCTATATAAATCATAT